AACAAAGACACATTTAGTTGTGAATTCAAACAAATGTGGCAGATAAGGCATATATCTGCACGGACTAATCAATAGTTCAAGTCACACACTCCCATAATCCATTTTCTCTTCAGAGAATTCCCTTCAACCATTAGTGTCAAATAAATAATACAATTTTTGGGGGGTTGAAGGGAAATATCCAAATACATGTTTTATTCTTTTCAATAATCCATATTTATAGCAATGAAATCCTATCGTTTCTACCCTGAGTGAAGTGATAAATGACTGATTACAAATATCTATGATCTATATTATTTATTCTTTATAAAGGACCCGAAATGCCTTGCTTACGTATCATTGGGAAGTGCATTAACATAAATACGGCAGTAAGCAGAGGTAATACAAAAGTGTGTAAACTATAAAAACGGGTCAGAGTGGATTGTCCTACACTAGCACTTCCGCGTAATAACTCTACCAAAGGCGATCCTATTACAGGAATAGCTTCCGGTACGCCTGTTACAATTTTGACTGCCCAATAACCAATTTGGTCCCGAGGTAAGGAATAACCAGTCACGCCAAAAGATGCGGTCAATACAGCCAGAACTACACCTGTAACCCAAGTCAATTCGCGAGGTTTTTTAAAGCCACCGGTGAGATACACACGAAATACGTGCAGGATCATCATTAGGACCATCATACTTGCCGACCATCGATGAACTGATCGGATTAACCAACCAAAGTTAGCCTCAGTCATTATATATTGAACAGAAGCAAAAGCCTCAGTAACGGTCGGGCGATAGTAAAAAGTCATAGCAAATCCCGTAGCTACTTGTACTAAAAAACAAGTAAGCGTAATTCCGCCTAAACAATAAAATATGTTGACATGGGGAGGAACGTATTTACTAGTTATATCATCTGCAATCGCCTGAATCTCAAGACGTTCTTCGAACCAATCATAGACTTTATTGAGATAGGTAAATCCAGGGAACTCCCCCTCCGAGAACCGTATATGAGAATTTCATCTCGTACGGCTCAAACAGAAACACCAAAATACTGGCTATAACGGATATGTGTAATAAAAAGTTTGAAACTTCTTTAATCCTATGATTCACCCTTTCTCTGAAGATACGAAAGAATAAAAATCTGAAAGCTCTTCTTTGTGGTTATAATGCCAAAATATCAAGTTGGCTCATTCGTCTTTATGTTGATCAGGCCTCTTGAATCCTCTATTCACCTATTTTTTGATTTTCTTTGATTTTTTATTTTTATTTGTGTGTAATGCGGTTTTACTTCTGTTTTCTTTATTATTGATAGGAATTCTCTTGTTAAGACCCTATGAATCGATTAAAACCTCAGATTCATACTACAACCACGATGATTCAAGAAAACCTTCAAACTAAGTCCAAAAATTACCTGAGTAAGAATCATTGGATCATCACTTATTCAATGAATAGATATACTGAATAAAAATCCAAAGAAAGGTTTGTCCCTTAATTAAAATAAGCATAAACGGGAAAAAGAATAAAAATCTTTCGATTTATCACACTTCTAACCCTCTTTTTTTTAACTCTTTTTTGATTCACTCTTTTTTTTGGAGTCCGGCCCGCGAGGTCTTAATATTAAATATGAATCATAGTTATAATAGTTTGTAATCTATTTCCTATATTCCGCGCGTTCCGGATACTATAATGAATATCCGACGAGGTAAAACCATCTGTATCAAGATGACAGAACCGCTCTCTGTAGTATCCATAGGATCAATTATAACAAGTCACACACTCATATTCCGGAAATACAGAAACAAAGAAATTCCACGGTCAAACTACCAAAAAAAAGAATGGGCTAAAAAAGACCTAACTGCTTCACTTTGTAGTGAAAAGCTATTTAGTAGTTCTTGTGAATCTAATTCATTAAAATTCCGTCCAGTAAAATGGAAGAATTATAAATCTCCAAAATAATAGATAGGAATATCGCAAATAGAGCCATTGCGATACCCATCAAAGGAGTAGTTCCCCAACCCGGAGCTACTTTACCATATTCCGAATTCAATGGTTTCAATAAATTCCCTACACTAGTTCGTCTTGGACCAGATCTAGAACTATTCTCAATGGTTTGTGTAGCCATAAATCCTATTTTTGTATTCATTGAGAGCCGTTGACTTTGTATACCATTATATTGTAAATAAATGATCTTATCATAGATCCGTTGTGGTCTTAAACTTATATAATAATGGAAACAGCAACCTTAGTTGCCATCTCTATATCTGGTTTACTTGTAAGTTTTACTGGGTACGCCTTATATACTGCTTTTGGGCAACCCTCTCAACAACTAAGAGATCCATTCGAGGAACACGGAGACTAGTTGAAGTAATGAGTCTCCCAATATTGGGAGGCTCATTACTTCAATTGAGATAATCAAAAATCATTTCATCTTTTTAGTTGGAACTTTAGGCGGTTCCCGAAAAAAGATAGCGAAAAATATTATTCCTAGAGTCGAGACTAAGAGGAATGTATAAACCAATGCTTCCATAGATTCGATTGTGGTTTACAATTATAGCTTCCATGCCTGTTTATTTTGGAGCGTCTCCCGAATAACTAAAGAGAAAGAGTCAAAGAAAAGGCAACGATTCAAATCCAGATTTATCCGGTACCCTGTTTATGTTAAATCAAAAAAAGATAAGAAATCAATCTTGTATCAAACTACTTGTCTTCTTGTAGTCGGATCCCCAAGTTTTTGGAATGCTCCAAATTCTACTTGAGCATCCAAATCTGGGTCAATACCGGCAAAAACATCTCGGAACAAGGTTCTAGCACCATGCCAAATGTGTCCGAAGAAGAAGAGCAGAGCAAACGAAGCATGTCCAAAAGTAAACCAACCCCTTGGACTGCTACGAAAAACACCATCGGATTTCAAAGTAGCACGATCTAATTCAAAAATTTCGCCCAATTGAGCGCGTCTAGCATATTTTTTCACAGTAGCAGGATCACTATAACTGACTCCATTCAGTTCGCCACCATAGAACTCCACAGTTACACCTACTTGTTCGACACTATACTTCGACTCTGCCCTTCTAAAAGGAACATCGGCTCTAACAATTCCGTCTCCATCTACCAAAACAACCGGAAATGTTTCAAAAAAAGTAGGCATACGACGTACAAAAAGTTCACGCCCTTCTTTATCTCTAAAGATAGGGTGTCCTAACCACCCAACAGCTATTCCATCCCCGTTGTCCATTGAGCCCGCTCTGAACAATCCCCCCTTTGCCGGATTATTACCAATGTAATCATAAAAGGCTAATTTTTCAGGAATTTTAGACCAAGCTTCTGATAAACTTTGATTTTCGGATAGCCCAGCACCAATTCTTCGATATATTTCTTGCTGGAAGTATCCCTGATCCCATTGATAACGAGTGGGACCAAATAATTCAATCGGGGTAGTTGCTGAACCATACCACATAGTTCCAGCAACAACAAAAGCGGCAAAAAAAACAGCAGCGATACTGCTGGAAAGGACGGTTTCAATATTTCCCATACGTAATCCTTTGTATAGACGTTGGGGCGGACGGACACTAAGATGGAATAGGCCGGCTAATATGCCCAATGTCCCTGCTGCAATATGATGAGAGGCTATTCCGCCCGGAACAAAAGGATCAAAACCGTCCACACCCCACGCTGGATTTACAGATTGTACCCTTCCGGTTAGTCCATAAGGATCGGACACCCATATTCCAGGGCCATACAACCCCGTTACATGAAATGCGCCAAACCCAAAACAAGCCAACCCTGAAAGAAATAAATGAATTCCAAAAATCTTAGGTAAATCTAAAGAAGGTTTTCCTGTACGTTCATCAGAAAATATTTCTAGATCCCAGTACACCCAATGCCAAATAGCTGCCAAAAAACACAAGCCGGAAAACACAATATGTGCCCCCGCCACACCTTCGTAACTCCAAATACCCGGATTCGTTATAGTACCTCCTGTGATACTCCAACCGCCCCACGAATTGGTTATTCCTAAACGAGTCATGAAGGGTATAACAAACATACCTTGTCTCCACATTGGATCAAGAACAGGGTCAGAGGGATCAAAAACCGCTAGTTCGTATAGAGCCATCGAACCGGCCCAACCAGCAACTAGAGCTGTATGCATTATATGGACAGAAATCAAACGACCCGGATCATTCAATACGACGGTATGAACACGATACCAAGGCAAACCCATGGAAATACCCCTTTCTCAACGAATAATAGACACTATGTAACTTTATTGCATTGGATGGAAAAAAAACTATGCTCGGGACCCCCCCTTTCAGTAGATTATCTCGAGGAAAGAATTAATATTTGTTCTATTCTTTTAGTAATAATAGACGAATTCTGTTTGGAGGAACAAAAAGAAGCAGATCTATTCTATACCCGATAAGTACCAATACGCAATGGTAGGGGGGATTGATCCCACTTTCATTTTCTATGAGTGAAGACATACATATTTGTTCATATCATTCAAAAGACCCACTCGTTTCGTAAAAATTTTCCTTTAGTTAGTCATAATCATTTGGTTTTCTTTTTTTATGTTATGAACTTATTCAATTTCATTTATGTATAAACTATGAGAAAGGATAATCTTATTAAGACAATAAACCCGTTGTTACGCTTCCACATCAAAGTAAGATATAGTACTTAATTCTTTTTTTCTTTCATTTAATGCCTATTGGTGTTCCAAAAGTACCTTTTCGAAGTCCTGGAGAGGAAGATGCGTCTTGGGTTGACATATAGTGCGACTTGTCAGATATATTGGGTCACATGGGATTTCCCCATTCTCTCCCCTGATCGAGATATCCTCCCTTTCGCCCAAAAAAGATTGATTGAATCATCAAAAATTTGGAGCGTGAAATGCAATTAAATTATATTTATTTTTGGGGAGGGGTATCCAGATTAATATTATCAATTAGAATAATTTATGGTTTAGAATAATTTATGGTTGGCTCGATTGGACCAATAAAATGAAGTATCCAGGCTCCGTTTAGAAAAAACCCAATTGGTAATATATCTATGAATTACTACTTTTATCATATCATATTATATTTATAAATACATATTTGATTCTATTTATAATAGAAACAGGAGCGATCTCAAACTGTTTAATCAATCGAGTCATATAATGAATACATTGAATATTTAGCGGAAGACATGAAATAAATTGAAAAAAAAAAAGCCATAGCAAAAGACGTGGTATTGGGGCATTTGCCCTATATGTGCAAATAAAAATCGGGCCTATCTTTACTCGGAGTAGAGGCATAAACCTAAAAAAATGGAAGAAACCCGTTCAGGAACAAGAAAATGGCATCGTGATTTGGATTCGATCTCGATGAAACAATACATCAATGAGAAGTTTGTTCGATAAGTTTAGTAAATGATTTAATTTATATATATATATATATTTTATATATAGGTAAAGTAAACAGGCCAAACCTAATCTTTCTTGAAAAATGGAAGAAAAAAATCCTTTGTTAGAAGTTCGAAGGAGCCCGCTATGAAAAAAGAATGCGGGCTGTAATCTACACATTGATTCTTTTTTTTTTCGCGATTTTTGGTAAACCGTATGCATCAAAAGGTGCGCGTACGGTTCCTAAGGATACAATTATATCCTAATCAACCGACTTTATCGAGAAAGATTACTTTTTTTAGGCCAAGAGGTTGATAGCGAGATCTCGAATCAACTTATTGGTCTTATGGTATATCTCAGTCTAGAGGATGATACCAAAGATCTGTATTTTTTTATAAACTCTCCGGGGGGGTGGGTAATACCCGGAGTAGCTATTTATGATACTATGCAATTTGTACGACCAGATGTACAGACAATATGCATGGGATTAGCCGCTTCAATGGGATCTTTTATTCTGGTCGGAGGAGAAATTACCAAACGTCTAGCATTCCCTCATGCTCGGCGCCAATGAGTTTTCTATTTGAGAGAGAAAAAAGAAGACTATGCCTTCGCCATATGAAATATGACTATTAAGTAATAATAGCATGGCATTTTGAATTCGATATGAGAAATCTTTTTTTTTTTTTATTTTTTTTTTTTTCAAAAATCATTAGATTATATATCGAAAGAGTAGTATGGGATAAAGGGCATTTCCGATTTTATCTGATCTATCGGAAGCCTATTGCAGCGTCACAAACTTTTTTGTTTTCACACCAGAAAGCTAATAACAATATTTATCTTATGAAAGAATACAAAAAAAGAGAAACTTTGGGATTGCTGAGTAACAGACTAAATAAATATATAAAGCAACGGAGCCATCATAGTATTTTTTAACTATTCCAAAATAAAATAAAATGAAGGATGGTTATTGGATTATTTACCGATCTGGGTCTGATAGACCCTATATTTTATTTTATGTCTCTTCGATGAAAGGTAAAAAGTAAATTCCATTGTATAGCCGTATGCAATGCGCAAAAGATGCCTGTACGGTTGTTCAATTCTATCTTTTGTTTTTCGTATTATTATTCTTTACTTTATTTAATTTCTTCTCTTTGATTTATCTTCAAGATAGAAGAACCATTTATTAGGTTATAGAATCAGGGTAATGATCCATCAACCTGCTAGTTCTTTTTATGAGGCACAAACAGGAGAATTTATCCTGGAAGCGGAAGAACTGCTAAAGCTACGCGAAACCATCACAAGGGTTTATGTACAAAGAACGGGCAAACCCTTATGGGTTGTATCCGAAGACATGGAAAGAGATGCTTTTATGTCAGCAACAGAAGCCCAAGCTCATGGAATTGTTGATCTTGTAGCGGTAGAATAAAAAATAAGAGGGATTTCGTGCAAATACGCCATTTGAAATTTTATCTTCTTACCGGGTTTGATATAGTATTCTATTAATTAATCTATTAATATAGAACTAATTCCTAATCGGCCGGTTAGGATCGATCTAAACCAGCTCATTATGTATACGAGTCAAGATGCCAACTATTAAACAACTTATTAGAAAGACACGACAGCCAATCAGAAATGTCACGAAATCCCCCGCCCTTGGGGGATGCCCTCAGCGACGAGGAACATGTACTAGGGTGTATGTGTGACTCGTTCAGAGCATGGACTGGGACAAAATAAAAGAACCCATTTTTCCAGTATCAGTGATCAGTACCAGTAAATGGGATAAAATGGAAGAACTCCATTCACTATCTAAAAAGTATTTATCATATCCTTCTATTGTGTATCAAAATTTATGGTTTCTATTGGTGTAAATCCAATTGTCTCAATTTTAAATTTAAGATGATAAAGAATTTCCCATTGGTAGCAAATGTTTATCCATTAAGCGGGGGAAATCCTATTTAAAAGGCAGAAAGATTATGCCCTTTCTCTTGCAACAACGGACTAAGAGGGTCAGCTACACAGCTAATCTTCACTTCATAATTAAATACCGTTACTGTATAGGTAGATCTAGTTGTGAAAGACTGATTACTGAATAATTCATGGGTAGAGCCAAAGAGCGTGAACTGTACAAGTTAACAATAGCATTGATTAAATGAAAGAAGGGGCTCCGGTGTATAGAAGGGACCTCGCCGTTTAAGAAGTAACCATAGAAACGATGGAACCCACTATTTTATTCATTTATATTTACTACTTTTTTGTTTTTATTTAATATGCTTTTTTTATTATTTAGTATCAACACAATTTCTTATTTCGAGGTGAAATGCCTAGAAAAAAAAAAGAACAAATCGTGGTCGGGAAGGTTATAGTAGCAAAAGCCATTGGAGTTTTTATTTTATACATTGGAAGAATCCGTTTTGTTATTAATAAACTAGTAAAGGGGAAAGGAATAACTGAAAGAAAGGAAATCAATTAGTTATTCATCAAAGTTTCATTTATTCAATGACCAGAATTAAACGAGGATATATAGCTCGGAGACGTAGAACAAAAATTCGTTTATTTGCATCAAGCTTTCGAGGGGCTCATTCAAGACTTACTCGAACTATTACCCAACAGAAAATAAGAGCTCTGTTTTCGGCTTATCGGGATAGAGGTAGGCAAAAGAGAGATTTTCGCCGTTTGTGGATCACTCGTATAAATGCAGCAATTCGCGGGAATTGCATATACTATAGTTATAATATTTTAATAAAAAATCTTTACAAGGGGCAATTGCTTCTTAATCGTAAAATCCTTGCGCAAATAGCTATATTAAATAGAAATTGTCTTTATACGATTTCCAATGAGATTCTAAAATAAGCAGATTGGAAGGACTCCATAGGAATGTTTTCCATTTTAATGGAGTGCACTGGAGAATTAACTCCGGGAAGGTAGAATAGAAATTAGTATGATAAAATAGAATAATATAATAAAGTTGGCAAAATGAACAAACAAGACGTTCAATAAAAAAAGATTGATTCTTTTTCCCCAATTCTTTTTTTTTCTTATGACACGACAATAAAATAATAAAATTTGGATTCGCGAATTTTTCGAACAAAACATCAATCTGCCTTTGAGTTCGTATTGGAATGGAATTTTGATTCAAGTGAAGAGTAGCCTATCTATTTTTGATTCTAAGACCCGTAGTTCTAGCGGTCGACTCACCTCTTTCAAATTGTTTCTCATTATTAAGAAAAGGTAACAAAGATAAAATACGAGCTTGCTTTATAGCACTAGTAATTAATCGTTGTTGTTTTAAGTTTAATCTATTCACCCGTCTAGATAATATTTTTCCTTGTTCACTAATAAATCGACTAATTAAACTCATGTTTCTATAATCAATTCGATCCCCCGACTGGATCGGGGGCAAACGCCTACGAAAAGATCGCTTGGATTTAAAATAGAGTCGCTTGGATTTATCCATGATTTGTTTATTCCTTATCCCGAAAATCCTATTTTATTTCGTCGGGTATTTTTTTTTGGTTTGTTTATCTTTAAATATATGGTATATATAATATATGTCATTTTTCATCTTCCTTGGAAGGGTGACATACGGGCGATCGCGATCGGTTCGATCTATTTCTTTATCTCCCCATGAATTGTATGTTTGTAACAAAAGGGACAGAATTTTCTCAATTCCAATCGACTAGGCGTATTGTGTCGATTCTTTTGAGTAATATATCTGGAAATACCAATATTCATTGATTCCTTATTAGCACCATTTCGAACAGCACAATTGGTACATTCCAAAAAGACTGTTACTCGAACATCTTTACCCTTGGCCATGAACCTCCTTTGTATTTTTGATTCACTCAACTATTCTATTTTCCGATCCAAAGAGAAGAAAGGAACGAAAAAAGATAGAAGTTGCTAACTCGAAATCAAATTATGAAAGATTTAGTTGCAATCAAGATAGTAATAATAAGTAATACAATAATTTCTAACTATATTTAGAATCCCAGTATAGTATTTCGTTTTTCATTTAAGTATTTTATTTTGTATGATATTGTTGACCTACCCATCAATTTCCATTTACGTTCTCATTCTCTTATCATATTAATTAAAATAAAATTTGAATTCGAGCCCCGGCCTGAGTTACGAGTTTCACTGAAGTTGAATCCACTTTTATTCTTTCTCTTTTCGAACTTATTAGAATTTTAAAAATTCTAAAATGAAAAGAACGGAAGGGGAGGGATTAGTCACAGATATTTTATTATATCTCTAATCTTCTTCACCCCTTCCCATGTAACTAACTAGAATGAAAAAAAGGGGAATATCAACGCATCCGGGAATAAACGATTGATCTCTATCAATAGACCTGCTAAAAACCCGAACCATATGGTACTTACTACCGGTGCCACGGAGAGATATGTTTTTAGATCTCGCATTTTATTTTAAATCCTCCCTCTTTATTTTAATTTGTAATACATATATGATCAGACGTATATGTAGTTAATGATCGCTTGTATTTGTCCGCGGAATCCCTAATTAAAATTGAAATGTACAATGATTCAGTAGAATATTCCTTTTCTTAAAAAAAAAATACGCCCTTTTCTGTCCCAGCATTCACGAAAAATATTCATTTTTTTTACAGCGGGTTTCATTATACGTAACGTATATAAGTCTTTTACTATAATAAATTATATGTTATATGAATACGTTATAGTTATATATAATATATGAGATCAAAAAGAAGAAATCACAAGATAATTTTTGTATATGAATGGAGGAAATAAAGATGTGGAAAACAATACAGGGATTCTCTACAATGACACTGTAGACCAATTGAAAGGGATGTAGCGCAGCTTGGTAGCGCGTTTGTTTTGGGTACAAAATGTCACGGGTTCAAATCCTGTCATCCCTACCTATTGCTTATCTTATGAGCAGTAATCGTAACGAGGGATCAATTGAAATCGATTAAATAAAATTGGGCATCCAGAACATGATCAATCTTTAATTTGACTCTCTTCTATAGAATAGTATATGCATGCAAAAATGGATTAGGGTTACAAGATTTTTAGTGTGAGAATAAAGCGCTCTTAGTTCAGTTCGGTAGAACGTGGGTCTCCAAAACCCGATGTCGTAGGTTCAAATCCTACAGGGCGTGATTCCATTCTTGTTATTCTTAGGTCGAAAATAACACTGAAATAATTGAACAGGAATCTAAATTTGACCTCCTATGTATTAAAATTGAAAATTAAAGCAAGTGGGGGGTCAATCAAAAAAAGAGATATTAATTAATCAAAGGTCCAACTGATCACCACGTCTGTATTGTAAATATGCAGTTACAAATAATCCAGCCAAAGTAATAGGAATTAGACCTAAGACAATTCCAAATAGAAAAACTTCAATCATTTCAATTTGTTTGAAAGAGGAAAAGGAGAGGGAATATCTATTCTTAAATTTTAATTCGTATTGACCATGAATCTCAATGACCAAGAATTGGAAATTGGCACGGTAAGAAACTAGAGAATATATGGAATAACACAGAAAGATTTCGTTTTTTTTATGAATTTTTCGTTCAATTAATTTCAAATAAGTCGTATCTTGCTCAACCCGATAAATAGAGCGGAAGTTATAGTTAAAACCGCTAGTAGAAAACCGAAATAACTAGTTATAGTAGGCATAAAGAGGCTAAATGAAATATGTTATTTTTATACATATGTTTGTTTATAAAGCACTTCCCTAAATTTCTAATTTTGAAAGATACAAACAAGAATCAGCAAAAATACCAATGGAACTTATTCTTTCAATTGAAAGTTTTTGATCCATCAATCATTATAGACAGTAATAACAAAAATGGAGTGACATAGGTAAGAAATCAATTCATCATCTGTGATATCTAAGCATCCCGTGATTCCGAATCAACAGGATTCGTTGTGCAACTCTTAAAAAGGAATATTCCTGTACTAATATTCTAATTAATAATCAAAATCTTAAATAAGAAAAAATTGTGTTGTGTAACTTCATTCAAAAAAGAAAACGGAATAGCTTTCAAATTGGAAAATCATTTCTATTTTTATTTTTTTTTGATCTTTTTTTTTTTTATTATTGTATCGAATACATTGTGTATTTTCGAATAAAGAGTGACCTTCTATTCTAATAGAATAGAATGCCCTTTCCTTTAACTTTATTACTTACTTGAATTTGAACTCATTAGAGTCAGTAGTAGGTTCATTCGCATTAATATCTCTAATGAGAAGAAAGTTTCGCATGATTTAATTGTGCGAAACTTATCTATTTTGTCTTTACATATTTAAAATCAGAAAGCCCCGCCCTTAGAATTAAATTAGATCAATAAAGAAGGACCCTTGGGGTCTATAATACAACAATGCGTCCATCGAGAATATTTATTATTTTATTCCTTGTTTGTTCTCTTTCTTTCATCGAAGACTATTGGCTAGTCTTATTTGTTACTGGACAACTAACCAATTCCTTAAAAATGAAAAAAAAAAGGGGGGGGGTTCCAACAAAAAACATCTTCTACAAACACAAAAAGAAAGAATATTTCTAAATTTCGCATTGAATTGAATTGTAGGAGAAGGTAATATGTGAATCTCCCTCGCGAATTATTTGAAAGCAACCCGTCGGATTCACATTTTATCTGATCTTCAGTTTCTAATCCCAAGCCAATAATGGGGATAACCCTTATACTACTACCGGAATTTGAAAAATTTTCTATTCAATTGAATGGTATATAATTCTACATCGACAGGCAACAATAAAAGAAAAAAGAAATTATTTAGCACTACATTTCGATACTAATTGTGAAATTGCGTTGCTGTGTCAGAAGAAGGATAGCTATACTGATTCAGTATACTCTAAAGACACCCTTGGTACACTATTGACGATCTCACAAAGATTCAATTTCAGTGAATTCCCATTTACTGATCTCATCTTTTACGGAATCGATCCCCTTTTGACTGTACAAGAATACGTGGAGCTCGGCATGTCTGGAAGCACAGGAGAACGTTCTTTTGCTGATATTATTACCAGTATTCGATACTGGGTGATTCATAGCATTACTATACCTTCCCTTTTCATTGCGGGTTGGTTATTCGTAAGCACGGGTTTAGCTTACGATGTATTTGGAAGCCCTCGTCCAAACG